TGCGGGTCTTACAAAAAAAGGATTAGGTTATTTTAGTAAATACATTCAACCAACCCCAATTCTTTTACCCATTAACATCTTAGAAGATTTCACAAAACCTCTATCCCTTAGTTTTCGACTTTTCGGAAATATATTAGCCGATGAATTAGTCGTTGTTGTTCTTGTTTCTTTAGTCCCTTTAGTAGTTCCTATACCTGTCATGTTTCTTGGATTATTTACAAGTGGTATTCAGGCTCTTATTTTTGCAACTTTAGCCGCAGCTTATATAGGCGAATCTATGGAGGGTCATCATTAATTCATTTTCGAAAGACTATTTTTTCTTATATCAAGTCAATATATGTTTCAAGATAATCTACTTAGGGAACATACTTGTATGTTCTCAAGTATGTTCTATAGTAATAGAAAAGGGATATTAGAGGGGGGTTGTTTAGTATAGAAAGGCCGAACTGGGCATATGGAATCGAATAGTTATAAGCCAACTCCTGTAGCTGTTTCAATTCAAAGAAAGATTCTAGAATCCAATTGAATTTAAGGTAGAATGCTGGGTTTACGTTATGGAAGAAAGGCATGTATATTGGATATTAGATATTGACTATTTATATATGAACTAATATTAAGCCCTACTTTAATGAAGTCTTTTTTTATGTTTTTTTTCATTTATTTATGACTATGAATTGAATGAATAAACAAAGAAAATCAAGCAAGAAAGGGTCGAAGAATTCAACGAATGGTTAGAAAGAAGGAAATGAGAAACTCACGTTGTATAGATTCAGGAAAGACTCAACAAATAGGAACTAAAAAGGAGAAACCCTTTCTGATGATCTGATGGAATATTTTTATTTCAATTCGGAGTTCTTACTGACTTCGACTGGCTGAATCTTAGTCGATGGAATAATTCAGTCAAAATTTTTTCGTTGATTGTATCATTAACCATTTCTTTTTTTTTGTGTGAGGAACTTATCATGAATCCACTTATTTCTGCCGCTTCCGTTATTGCTGCTGGATTGGCTGTAGGGCTTGCTTCTATTGGACCAGGAGTTGGTCAAGGTACTGCTGCAGGCCAAGCTGTAGAAGGTATTGCGAGACAGCCCGAAGCAGAGGGTAAAATACGCGGTACTTTATTGCTTAGTTTGGCTTTTATGGAAGCTTTAACAATTTATGGATTGGTTGTAGCATTAGCTCTTTTATTTGCGAATCCTTTTGTTTAATCCTAATCCGAAAAAAATACGTATTTTTTTCTTTCTTTGGCTTGCCTGCTTGCCTTTTCGCATTATACCAAGATTTCGGATTTCGCTCCTACAATTGCTTATTCGTTGAGAAAAACCGGGGGGAAGGGCTGATTTGAGGATGAGGAATTAGTGTTACTGACTCGCTTTCTTCCTTCCCCTTCTTAGCCCAACGAAAGCTTTGCTTTTTAGGAAATGGTGCAAGGAGGTATTTCGCAATTTACACGAAACCCCGGTACCTAATCCTATTCGAATAAGTCTGATTCTTATTGGAAATCTCAATTGAAAAAGAAAATACATTGCGCAATGGAATAGATTTTGAATCTATTTTCGATTTCTAAATAGGAAATAGGTCAAGTAATACAACAAAAAAGAATGTTCGATTTTTTAGTCTATCTATAAGAGGAGATCATATGAAAAATGTAACCGATTCTTTCGTTTCCCCGGGTCACTGGCCATCTGCCGGGAGTTTCGGATTTAATACCGATATTTTAGCAACAAATCCAATAAATCTAAGTGTAGTGATTGGCGTATTGATCTTTTTTGGAAAGGGAGTGTGTGCGAGTTGTTTATTTCAAGAATAGACTGGATTCAACCAGCTGCACCTCTTTTCGGTATAACTAGTAAAGAAAGGTGCATGATCTCGCGAATTACTTCTGAATAAATTAAGAAATCATATAATCATATGTAAGAACCATAGCATTTCGTGATTCGTTGGTAAATATACTTTGATTCTCTAGCAACCAATAACGTGGAACTATTAACATGGTTAAAGCTAAACCGTTTGAAGTTCAGCCACAGCATGGTACTCTTTCTACCACTATATTAATACCGAAATGGTTTCCCATTTCCAAGGAATAGTTAGAAATTTATCGATATATAACACTCATATCGATAAAAAGATTTGAAACTTTTATTGGTATTGGAAAAGGGTTCATACTTTTTTCTTTTTTTTACATTTTTGTTTAAATGCCAAATGCTGAGTTGATGACCTATTTATAAAATAAATCTCAAATAAGAAAATTTTTTTGGATTTGAAAAAAAAAAAACAACTTTGCTGACAATTACATATTTTTTGTTTGGTCAGAAGAGTCCTCCAAAAATTCTAGCCTTGGATTATTGATTCATTTCCAATTTTGTTCGAATAGGAACAAAGAGTAGAGGATAGGTTCATTACATTCAAAAAAGATATGGAAATTTACCATAAAAAAATTGAAGTAATTGAGCGTGAGAGCCAAATGAATCGAAAGATTCAAGTTTGGTTCGGGAAGGGA